CGATTTTTTATTCTTTCCGGGTATTTTTTTTTTTTACCCGGAAAGAATAAATTCTAGCGAAAAAAAAAAGAAAAAATAGTGGGTTCCATCGTTTCTATGGTTACTTCGTAAACGGTGAGGTCCTCTCTATACACCGGAGCCTTTCATTTAACCAAATGTTATTGTGAACTTGTATAGTTCACACTCCTTAGTTTAGCTCTACCAATCAGTAATAGTTCTTTTCACAAAAGGGTTATCTATACAGTGACGGCATTTAATTATGAAAGTTGACTAGGTAGCTGACCTTGTTAGTCCGTTCTTTCAAGAATAGGAACATAACCTTAGCTTTTTGCTTCTTTATAGTACTATTTCCTCCGCTTAATAGATAACTATTTGCTACCAATGGGGAATTACTTCTCATCTCAAACTGAGGTGATTGGATTTGCACCAACGGAAACCATAAATTTTATACACAAAAATATAGGTAGATGATGGATCTTTAGCTTTCTAGATAGTAAATAACATAGGGTGATTGGTACTTGAAAAATTGCTGCATTTATTTTATTTTGTTTGAACTCATGATCTAAACGAGTCGCACATACACCCGAGTACATGTCCCTCGTCGTTGAGGGCACCCCCTAAGTGCGGGGGATTTCGTGATATTTCGTATTGGCTGTCTTGTGTTTCTAATAAGTTGTTTAATTGTCGGCATATCATACATATATATAATAAAATAGGTTGGTTTAGATCGATCTTAACCTGATTTATTGATGATTATGAATTAGTTACATTCAATATCAAATCACGGAAAAATAGAATTATGGGGGAAATCGTATATTTAGGCGAAATCCCCAGTAGTTTCATTTTCGACCGCTACAAGATCAACAATGCCATGAGCTTGGGCTTCTGTTGCTGACATAAAAACATCTCTCTCCATGTCTTCGGATATAACCCATAAAGGGTTACCTGTTCTTTGTACATAAACTTTTGTGAGGGTTTCGCGAAGTTTGAGTAGTTCTTCCGCTTCCAAGATAAATTCCCCTGCTTGTGCCTCATAAAAAGAACTAGCAGGTTGGTGAATCATAACCCTGATAATATAGATCTAACATCATGCATGAATGGTTCTTCTATCTTGAAGAATTGGATTGACTAAAAAAAACAAGAAAAAAAAATAGAATTGAACGACGGACCGTACAGGCACCTTTTGTGCATTGCATACGGCTCTGCAATGGAACTTCTCCCTTCTATTCTATCGAAGAAAAAAAAAGAATCCATCCGATCTAGATTGTTGAATGATCCATTTACCACCCTTCCTTTCATTCATATTGTAATGTAAAAAAAAAAATACTATGATGGTTCTGTTGCTTTCTATATTTATCTCGTCTGTGATTTAGCAATCCCAAAGTTTCTTTTTGATACGATCAAATAAGAAAAAATTATCTTTTTTTTTCGTACTCCTTTCCTCGTAAGAGAAATATCAGAAAAAGGCTTCTGGTGTGGAAGAAAACGGTTTGTGACGCTGAAATGTACTCCCGACATAGAAGATCAAGTCGGAAATAACCTTTTTTCATACTACTATCTCGATAGAAAATATCGTGTTAGGAAAAACAATAATAGTTTGTTCATATCGAACTCAAAGTGCCATGCTATTATTACCTATTATTCATATTCAATATGGCGAAGGCATAGTCTTCTTCTTCCTTTTTTTTTTCAAATTAAAACTCATTGGCGCCAAGCATGGGGGAATGCTAGACGTTTGGTAATTTCTCCTCCGACCAGAATGAAGGATCCCATTGAAGCGGCTAATCCCATGCATATTGTATGTACATCGGGCGAAACAAATTGCATAGTATCATAAATAGCGATTCCTGGTATTACCCATCCGCCAGGGGAGTTTATAAACAAATAAAGATCCTTAGTATCATCTTCTATACTGAGATATACCATGAGACCAACAAGTTGATTTGAGATCTCGCTATCAACTTCTTGGCCTAAAAAAAGTAATCTTTCTCGATAAAGTCGGTTGATTAGGACAAAATTATATCCCTTTTGAACCGTACGTGCATCTTTGGATGCATACGGTTCAAAAAAATTGCGAAAATAAAGAATCAATGTGTCGATTCCAATCCTATCTCTTTTTTTTAAGAGATTTTCTAATGAAGGTTTTTTTTCTTCCATTAAAAAAAAAGAGTTTTTACCCCTTCCCTAAAAAAAAGAATTTACGGAACTTATTTAATTAACCTCTCATTGATGTATTGTTTCGTCGAGATTTAAATCACGATGTCATTTTCTTGTTCCTGAATGGGCCCTTTGAATTCTTTTAGGTTCATGTTCTACTCCGGGGAAAGATCTATCCGAATTCCAGTTGTACATATAGGACAAATGATCTCAGTACCACTTCTTTTTGCTACGACTTTTTTTTTCAATTCGTTTCATACCTCCCCAAAACTATTCGATGTATTTATTATAATGGTTGGCATGGCAGTTTAAGAGTGCCTCTCTAATTAAATAAATCAAATATAAGAATCTTCTATGCATAGCTACAAGTGGTAATTCTACATATATTACTATTACCAATTTGGTATTTTATGAGCAGAGCCTGGATACTTAATTTTTTTAGTCCAAGTTAACCATAAATTCTTCTAATTAAGAATATTGCTCCTCAATCTAAATCAATCTAATTTAACTTCACGCTCCGCATGATTGATTCTCCAATCAATACAATATTTCTTGGACGAAACGGAGGATATCTCGATCGGGGGAAAAAATGGGGGAATCCCATATGACCCAATATGTCTGACAAGTCGCACTATACGTCAACCCAAACTGCATCTTCCTCTCCAGGACTCCGAAAAGGTACTTTTGGAACACCAATGGGCATTAAATTAACTAACAAATTTAAGTACTATACTTCACTTTAATATGGAAACGTAAGAATGAGTTTTTTATCTTCATCATTTTTTTTTCTATTTATTCTACTTTTACTTTATACAATACACAAATTCGAACAAAAATTCGAAGGTTTTTAGAGAAAGACAGAATTCATAAATAAGAATCTTAATGAAGAGATAGATCGTTCGAATAATAAAAAAGTATCCATACATTCATTCCCCCAAAACGGGACTAATGCTCCCATTGCGTATTGGTACTTATCGGGTATAGAATAGATCTGCTTCTCTTTGTTCTTACGAACAGAATTCGGCCGTTATTTGCAACGGAATACAATAAAAAGTAACCTTTTCTCATACAGAATTTGCTGAAAAGGTTAGGTAAATAATATACGTCTATATGCAATGCGATAAAGTTACATAGTGTCTATTTTTCTTTGAGAAAGGGGTATTTCTATGGGTTTGCCTTGGTATCGTGTTCATACTGTCGTATTGAATGATCCCGGCCGATTGCTTTCTGTCCATATAATGCATACGGCTCTAGTTTCTGGTTGGGCCGGTTCGATGGCTCTATACGAATTGGCGGTTTTTGATCCCTCTGACCCCGTTCTTGATCCAATGTGGAGACAAGGTATGTTCGTTATACCCTTCATGACTCGTTTAGGAATAACCAATTCATGGGGTGGTTGGAGTATTTCAGGAGGAACTGTAACGAATTCGGGTATTTGGAGCTATGAAGGCGTGGCAGGAGCACATATTGTGTTTTCTGGCTTGTGCTTTTTGGCGGCCATCTGGCATTGGGTGTATTGGGACTTAGAAATATTCTGTGATGAACGTACAGGAAAACCTTCTTTGGATTTGCCCAAAATCTTTGGAATTCATTTATTTCTCTCAGGAGTGGCTTGTTTTGGCTTTGGCGCATTTCATGTAACAGGCTTATATGGTCCTGGAATATGGGTGTCTGATCCTTATGGACTAACCGGAAAAGTACAATCTGTAAGTCCAGCGTGGGGCGCGGAAGGTTTTGATCCTTTTGTTCCCGGCGGAATCGCCTCTCATCATATTGCAGCAGGTACACTGGGCATATTAGCAGGCCTATTCCATCTTAGTGTCCGTCCGCCTCAACGTCTCTACAAAGGATTACGTATGGGCAATATTGAAACTGTACTTTCTAGTAGTATCGCTGCTGTTTTTTTTGCAGCTTTTGTTGTTGCTGGAACTATGTGGTATGGTTCAGCAACAACCCCAATCGAGTTATTTGGTCCCACTCGTTATCAGTGGGATCAGGGATACTTCCAGCAAGAGATATATCGAAGAGTTAGTGCCGGACTAGCGGAAAATCTAAGTTTATCGGAAGCTTGGTCTAAAATTCCTGAAAAATTAGCTTTTTATGATTACATTGGTAATAATCCGGCAAAAGGGGGATTATTCAGAGCGGGCTCAATGGATAGCGGGGATGGAATAGCTGTTGGATGGTTAGGACATCCCGTCTTTAGAGATAAAGAAGGGCGCGAGCTTTTTGTACGTCGTATGCCTACTTTTTTTGAAACATTCCCGGTAGTTTTAGTAGATGGAGATGGAATTGTTCGGGCAGATGTTCCTTTTCGAAGGGCAGAATCGAAGTATAGTGTTGAACAAGTAGGTGTAACTGTTGAGTTCTATGGTGGCGAACTCAATGGAGTCAATTATAGCGATCCTGCTACTGTGAAAAAATATGCTAGGCGTGCACAATTAGGCGAAATTTTTGAATTAGACCGGGCTACTTTGAAATCTGATGGTGTTTTTCGTAGTAGTCCAAGGGGTTGGTTCACTTTTGGGCATGCTTCGTTTGCTTTGCTTTTCTTTTTTGGACATATTTGGCATGGCGCTAGAACCTTGTTTAGAGATGTTTTTGCTGGTATTGATCCGGATTTGGATGCTCAAGTGGAATTTGGAGCATTCCAAAAACTTGGAGATCCAACTACAAAGAGACAAGTAGTTTGATACAAGACTGCTCTGGCATCTTTATCCTCTATCTCTATTTTTTTATGATATGGTAAATGATCCCACTCAAACGAATAGATGTGAAAGCTATAATTGTAAACCACGATCGAATCTATGGAAGCATTGGTTTATACATTCCTTTTAGTCTCGACTTTAGGGATAATTTTTTTCGCTATCTTTTTTCGAGAACCACCTAAGGTTCCGACTAAAAAATAATGAAATAATTTTTCATTATATCAACTGAAGTAATGGGCCCCCATATCGGGAGGCTCATTACTTTAACGAATCTAGTCCCCGTGTTCCTCGAATGGATCTCTTAGTTGTTGAGAGGGTTGCCCAAAAGCGGTATATAAGGCGTACCCCGTAAAGCTTACAAGTAAACCTGATATGAAGATGGCGACTAGTGTTGCTGTTTCCATTTTTAGAAAATTTCAAGATCACAATGGATCTACGATAAGATCGTTTATTTATTTACAATTACAACGGAATAGTATACAAAGTCAACCGATCTCAACCAATGATTAAATAGGATTTATGGCTACACAAACCGTTGAGGGTAGTTCTAGATCTAGGCCAAGACAAACTACCGTAGGGAGTTTATTGAAACCGTTGAATTCGGAATATGGTAAAGTAGCTCCGGGCTGGGGGACTACACCACTTATGGGAGTTGCAATGGCTCTATTTGCAATATTCCTATCTATTATTTTGGAAATTTATAATTCTTCCGTTTTACTGGATGGAATTTCAATGAGTTAGGTTCATAAGAACTATGAAGCTCTAATTTTGTAATCAAAAAAAATTTTATTTAAAACTCGGATTTATAGACCTTTTTGGTAGTTCGATTGTGGTATTTCTTTTTTCGGTATTTCCGGAATATGAGCGTGTGACTTGTTATAATTGATCCTATTGATAATACAGAGAACGGCCCTGTCATCTCTATTAAGATGATTCTACCCCGTCGGATATTTATTCTAATATCTGGAACACGGAATATTATAGAAAAATTTAAGAAAATAAATATTTGAACTATGATTCATACCTATTATTTAGACCTCGCAACCGGACTAAAAAAAAAATTCAGATGGGTATTTCCTAAATTAAAAAATTTTTATTTCTATTTCTTTAGGCTTATTAAATTAATTTTATCTGAAGAACAACTTCTTTCTCTAGATTTTGTTGAGTCATTACATCCACTCATTGAAATTGAATAAGTGATGATCAAATGGTTTTTACTCAAAGAACCCCTTTTATTTAGCTTGGGATTAAATCATCGTGGTTCTTGTATGAATCTGAGGTTTTAATTGATTTATAGGGTCTTAACAAGGGAATTCCTATCAATAGTAAAAACAAAAGTAGACCTGCATTACGCACAAAAAACAACAAATTAAATAACAAAAACAAACAAAAATAGGAAAGAGAAGATTCAAGAGGCCTGTAACGATCAATATAAAGAAAGGTGGATGAGCTAACTTGATATTTTTGGCATTAGCATTACAAAGAAGAGATTTCGGATTTTTTTTTATTTCCTATCTTTGGGACAAATTGAATCGAGCAGCTAAGAAGTTTTTAACTTTCTATTGCATATCCGTCGAAATCGGTATTTGTGTGTTTCTGTTTGAGCCGTACGAGATGAAATTCTCATATACGGTTCTCGGGGGGGGGGTCCTCTCGGATTCCCTATCTCAATAAAGTATATGATTGGTTCGAGGAACGTCTCGAGATTCAAGCGATTGCAGATGATATAACTAGTAAATATGTTCCTCCTCATGTCAACATATTTTATTGTCTAGGAGGAATCACGCTTACTTGTTTTTTAGTACAAGTAGCTACGGGTTTTGCTATGACTTTTTACTATCGTCCAACTGTTACGGAGGCTTTTTCCTCTGTTCAATACATAATGACTGAAGCCAACTTTGGTTGGTTAATTCGATCAGTTCATCGATGGTCAGCAAGTATGATGGTTCTAATGATGATTCTGCACGTATTTCGTGTGTATCTTACAGGTGGGTTTAAAAAACCTCGCGAATTAACTTGGGTTACAGGTGTGGTTCTGGCTGTATTGACTGCATCTTTTGGTGTAACTGGTTATTCCTTACCTCGGGACCAAATTGGTTATTGGGCAGTAAAAATTGTGACAGGCGTGCCTGACGCTATTCCTATAATAGGATCTCCTTTGGTAGAGTTATTACGCGGAAGTGCTAGTGTGGGTCAATCTACCTTGACTCGTTTTTATAGTTTACACACTTTTGTATTGCCCCTTCTTACTGCCGTATTTATGTTAATGCACTTCCCAATGATACGTAAGCAAGGTATTTCGGGTCCTTTATAGTTATAGCTTTATTTTATAAAGTATAGAGAAAACAGATCCTAGATATTTGTAATTTCTGATATATCGTATTGGGAAGGAACAATAGTATTTCATTGCTACAAATATGTATTATTGAAAAAATAAGACATGTTTTTTGATACTTCTCTTCAACTCTGAAGTATTTGAGTTCTTATTTGATAAGAATAGTTGAAGTGGATTCTCCGAAGAGAGGATGGATTATGGGAGTGTGTGACTTGAACTATTGATTGGGCCATGCCGATATATTATTTTATCCGCCACGTTGGAATTCACAACCAAACGTGTCTCCGCATCCAACCACCA